GTCTTTGTAGCTTATCAGACAAAGCATGGCACTGAAGATGCCAAGATGACTACCCCTACACGTCCGAAGACAAAAGACTTAGTCCTAACCTTACTGTTAATTTTTGCTAGACACATACATGCAAGTATCTGCGCCCCAGTGTAAATGCCCTCATGCCCCTTACCAAGGAGAGAGGAGCAGGTATCAGGCACACCCACAGCTGTAGCCCAAGACGCCTTGCTCTGCCACACCCCCACGGGTACTCAGCAGTAGTTAACCTTAAGCAATAAGTGTAAACTTGACTTAGTTATAGCAAACCTAGGGTTGGTAAATCTTGTGCCAGCCACCGCGGTCACACAAGAGACCCGAATTAACTGTATACGGCGTAAAGAGTGGAACTATGATGCCATAATAACTAGGATCGAAATACAGCTAAGCCGTCATAAGCTCAAGGTGTACCTAAGACCTCCATTAAGATGGTCCTAGTATTCTTGATTAATTTAACTCCACGAAAGCTAGGGCACAAACTGGGATTAGATACCCCATTATGCCTAGCCCTAAATCTTGATGTTTACCATACTAAAGCATCCGCCTGAGAACTACGAGCACAAACGCTTAAAACTCTAAGGACTTGGCGGTGCCCCAAACCCACCTAGAGGAGCCTGTTCTGTAATCGATAACCCACGATTCACCCAACCACCCCTCGCTAAGGCAGCCTACATACCGCCGTCGCCAGCTCACCTCCTCTGAGAGCCAAACAGTGAGCACAATAGCTCAGCTCGCTAGCAAGACAGGTCAAGGTATAGCCTATGGGGTGGAAGAAATGGGCTACATTTTCTATAATAGAAAACACACGGAAGGAGGCGTGAAATAGCCTCCGGAAGGCGGATTTAGCAGTAAAGCGGGACAATAGAGCCCCCTTTAAGTTGGCCCTGGGGCACGTACATACCGCCCGTCACCCTCCTCACAAGCCACAAACCATCATAACTAATAACCCCTACGGCTGAAGATGAGGTAAGTCGTAACAAGGTAAGTGTACCGGAAGGTGTACTTAGCATACCAAGACGTAGCTATAAAATAAAGCATTCAGCTTACACCTGAAAGATATCTGCCACACATCAGATCGTCTTGAAGCCTACCCTAGCCCAACCTCACTGCATAAGCTATGACAAAAATCTATTTTACTCCCTCTAACTAAAACATTCTCTAAACTTAGTATAGGCGATAGAAAAGACCTACTTGGCGCGATAGAAATTCCGTACCGTAAGGGAAAGATGAAATAACAATGAAAAGCTAAGCAATAAGCAGCAAAGATTCACCCTTGTACCTTTTGCATCATGATTTAGCGAGAATAACCAAGCAAAATGAATTTAAGCTTGTCTTCCCGAAACCCAAGCGAGCTACTTGCAAGCAGCTATTCATGAGCGAACCCGTCTCTGTTGCAAAAGAGTGGGACGACTTGCTAGTAGAGGTGAAAAGCCTATCGAGCTGGGTGATAGCTGGTTGCCTGTGAAATGAATCTAAGTTCTCCTCTGACTTTCCTCCCTGGATACGAACCTCAACCCTCATGTAGTGAGTCAGAAGGAATTTAAAGGAGGTACAGCTCCTTTAAAAAAGAATACAACCTCTATTAGTGGATAATTGTCTTACTTCTTACACACTGTAGGCCTTCAAGCAGCCACCAATAAAGAGTGCGTCAAAGCTCCATATATAAAAATCCAACAACAACACGACTCCCTTCTTACCAACAGGCCAACCTATGTCAATAGGAGTATCAATGCTAAAATGAGTAACTAGGACTATTCCCCTCTCAAGCGCAAGTTTACATCCTCACATTATTAACAGACAGCAAAACCAATATCTCAATTACAACAAGATTAAGATATTAATCCATTCTGTTGACCCGACCCAGGAGCGCCTACTTAGAAAGATTAAAATCTGTAAAAGGAACTAGGCAAACCCAGGGCCCGACTGTTTACCAAAAACATAGCCTTCAGCTCATCAAGTATTGAAGGTGATGCCTGCCCGGTGACACAATGTTTAACGGCCGCGGTATCCTAACCGTGCGAAGGTAGCGCAATCAATTGTCCCATAAATCGAGACTTGTATGAATGGCTAAACGAGGTCCTAACTGTCTCTTACAGATAATCAGTGAAATTGATCTTCCTGTGCAAAAGCAGGAATGCTCACATAAGACGAGAAGACCCTGTGGAACTTAAAAATCAGCAGCCACTATATGCACAACTTTAGCCTACTAGGCCTACTGTTCCCAAACTACTGGCCCGCATTTTTCGGTTGGGGCGACCTTGGAGAAAAATAAACCCTCCAAAAATAAGACCAAACCTCTTGACCAAGAGCAACCCCTCAACGTACTAATAGTAACCAGACCCAATATACTTGAGCAATGGACCAAGCTACCCCAGGGATAACAGCGCAATCTCCTCTAAGAGCCCCCATCGACGAGGAGGTTTACGACCTCGATGTTGGATCAGGACATCCTAATGGTGCAGCCGCTATTAAGGGTTCGTTTGTTCAACGATTAACAGTCCTACGTGATCTGAGTTCAGACCGGAGCAATCCAGGTCGGTTTCTATCTATGACAGACCTTCTCCAGTACGAAAGGACCGAGAAAGTAGGGCCAATACTACAAGCACGCCCTCTCCCCAAGTAATGTATCCAACTAAATTACCTAGGGACACCCTACATTATCATTCCTAGAAAAGGACCAGCTAGCGTGGCAGAGCTTGGTAAATGCAAAAGGCTTAAGCCCTTTACCCAGAGGTTCAAATCCTCTCCCTAGCCTTCATTCCATGACCCATCCATCTGCCCTAATTCACCTTATCATGTCTCTATCCTATGCAATCCCAATCTTAATTGCTGTGGCATTTCTAACCTTAGTCGAACGAAAAGTCCTAAGTTATATGCAGGCTCGAAAAGGTCCAAACATTGTAGGTCCTTTCGGCCTACTGCAACCTGTAGCTGATGGGGTCAAACTATTCACTAAAGAGCCAATCCGCCCGTCCACTTCTTCTCCATTTCTCTTCCTTATAACCCCAATACTAGCCCTTCTCCTAGCACTTACCATTTGAATCCCCCTTCCCCTCCCATTCTCCCTCACTGACCTAAATCTAGGCCTCCTCTTCCTCCTAGCCATATCTAGCTTAGCAGTATACTCAATCTTATGATCAGGTTGAGCATCAAACTCAAAATATGCCCTAATTGGAGCCTTACGAGCAGTAGCACAGACCATTTCTTATGAGGTGACATTAGCTATCATTCTTCTATCCGTAATTATACTCAGCGGCAATTACACCCTAAATACCCTTGCTACCACCCAGGAGCCACTATACCTTATCTTCTCATCATGACCTCTTGCAATAATATGATACATTTCAACACTCGCTGAAACAAACCGTGCTCCATTTGACCTCACAGAAGGAGAGTCAGAACTGGTGTCTGGCTTTAACGTAGAATATGCTGCTGGACCCTTTGCCCTATTCTTCTTAGCCGAATATGCAAACATTATACTAATAAACACACTAACTGCTATCCTATTCCTAAACCCAAGCTCACTAAGTCTACCACAAGAGTTATTCCCCCTAGTCCTAGCTACAAAAGTACTATTACTCTCGTCAGGCTTCCTATGAATCCGTGCCTCCTACCCACGATTCCGCTACGACCAACTCATACACTTACTATGAAAAAATTTCCTACCACTGACATTAGCACTATGTCTTTGACACACTAGCATACCAATCTGCTACGCAGGCCTGCCTCCTTACCTAAGGAAATGTGCCTGAACGTAAAGGGTCACTATGATAAAGTGAACATAGAGGTATACCAGCCCTCTCATTTCCTAAGAAAAACTTAGAAAAGTAGGAATCGAACCTACACAAGAGAGATCAAAACTCTCTATACTTCCTTTATATTATTTCCTAGTAAGGTCAGCTAACAAAGCTATCGGGCCCATACCCCGAAAATGATGGTTTGACTCCTTCCCTTACTAATGAACCCGCACGCTAAACTAATCACTTCCCTAAGCCTGCTCCTAGGTACTACCATCACAATTTCAAGCAACCATTGAGCGATAGCTTGAACCGGGTTAGAAATTAACACTCTTGCCATCATCCCCCTTATCTCAAAATCACATCACCCCCGGGCTATCGAGGCCGCAATCAAATACTTCCTAGTCCAAGCAGCCGCCTCAGCCCTAGTTCTCTTCTCAAGCATAACCAACGCATGATATACAGGACAATGAGACCTCACCCAATTAGTCCACCCAACTTCATGCCTACTCCTAACAGCCGCAATTGGAATAAAACTGGGATTAGTTCCATTCCATTTTTGATTCCCAGAAGTACTCCAAGGTTCATCCCTAACTACCGCCCTACTACTATCAACAGTAATAAAATTCCCTCCAATCACCATCCTATTCATAACTTCACACTCCCTCAACCCAACGCTGCTTACTTCCATAGCCCTTGCCTCAGCAGCCCTAGGTGGGTGAATAGGATTAAACCAAACACAAGTCCGAAAAATCTTAGCCTTCTCCTCCATCTCTCACCTGGGTTGAATAGTAATTATCATTATTTATAACCCAAAACTAACACTACTAACCTTCTACCTATATTCTCTAATAACAACTACCGTATTTCTCACCTTAAACACAGTCAAAGCTGTAAAGCTATCAACAATAATAACCTCATGGACAAAAACTCCTATACTTAATGCCACTCTTATGTTAACTCTACTTTCACTAGCAGGGCTTCCTCCACTCACAGGATTCCTACCCAAGTGACTCATTATCCAAGAATTAACTAAACAAGAAATAACTACAACAGCTACAATTATTGCCATACTATCCCTACTAGGATTATTCTTCTACCTTCGCCTCGCATACTACTCAACAATCACACTCCCACCAAACTCCACAAACCATATAAAACAATGACACATCAATAAATCAACAGGCACCCCCATCGCCGTTGTTACCTCCCTATCAATCCTGCTATTACCTCTCTCCCCCATAATCCTATCTGTCATCTAGAAACTTAGGATAACCCTAAACCGAAGGCCTTCAAAGCCTTAAACAAGAGTTAAACTCTCTTAGTTTCTGCTAAGATTCGTAGGGTATTAACCCACATCTTCTGAATGCAACCCAGACGCTTTAATTAAGCTAGAACCTCCCCTAGACAGATGGGCCTCGATCCCATAAAATTCTAATTAACAGCTAGATGCCCAAACCAACAGGCTTCTGTCTATTAGACTCCGGCACACCTTTAGTGTACATCAATGAGCTTGCAACTCAACATGAACTTCACTACAGAGTCGATAAGAAGAGGAATTGAACCTCTGTAAAAAGGACTACAGCCTAACGCTTACAACACTCAGCCATCTTACCCGTGACCTTCATCAACCGATGATTATTTTCAACAAACCACAAAGATATCGGTACCCTTTACCTAATTTTCGGCGCATGAGCCGGTATAGTGGGCACTGCCCTTAGCCTACTCATTCGCGCAGAACTAGGCCAACCAGGAACCCTCCTAGGAGATGACCAAATCTATAACGTAATCGTCACCGCCCACGCCTTTGTAATAATCTTCTTCATAGTAATACCCATCATAATTGGGGGCTTCGGAAACTGATTAGTCCCACTTATAATTGGTGCCCCCGACATGGCATTCCCGCGCATAAACAACATAAGCTTCTGACTGCTTCCTCCATCATTCTTACTTCTCCTAGCCTCTTCTACAGTAGAGGCTGGAGCAGGCACAGGATGAACTGTATATCCCCCTCTAGCTGGTAATCTAGCCCATGCTGGGGCTTCAGTAGACTTGGCAATCTTCTCCCTCCACCTAGCAGGTGTGTCCTCTATCCTGGGTGCTATCAACTTTATCACCACGGCCATCAACATAAAACCCCCTGCCCTTTCACAATACCAAACCCCTCTATTTGTATGATCAGTACTTATCACTGCCGTCCTACTACTACTCTCGCTCCCAGTACTCGCCGCCGGCATCACTATATTATTAACAGACCGAAACCTAAACACAACGTTCTTTGACCCTGCTGGGGGTGGTGACCCTGTACTATATCAACATCTATTCTGATTTTTTGGTCACCCAGAAGTATATATCTTAATCTTACCGGGCTTCGGAATTATTTCCCACGTTGTAACATACTACGCAGGTAAAAAAGAACCATTTGGTTACATAGGAATAGTGTGAGCCATATTATCTATCGGATTCCTAGGTTTCATCGTATGAGCTCATCATATATTCACTGTTGGAATAGACGTAGACACTCGGGCATACTTCACATCCGCTACCATAATCATCGCCATCCCTACTGGTATCAAAGTATTCAGCTGACTAGCCACACTACATGGAGGGACCATCAAATGAGACCCCCCAATGTTATGGGCCCTAGGTTTTATCTTCCTCTTTACCATTGGAGGGCTCACAGGTATTGTCCTAGCAAACTCTTCCTTAGACATTGCCCTACATGATACATATTACGTAGTTGCTCACTTCCATTATGTTCTCTCAATAGGAGCTGTATTCGCTATCCTGGCAGGGTTCACCCACTGGTTCCCTCTACTAACAGGATACACCCTACATCCTTCATGAGCTAAAGCTCACTTTGGGGTAATATTTGCAGGGGTCAACCTAACCTTCTTCCCACAACACTTCCTAGGGCTAGCTGGTATACCACGACGATACTCTGACTATCCAGACGCATACACCCTATGAAACACTATATCCTCTATCGGTTCACTCATCTCAATAACAGCCGTAATTATACTAATATTTATTATTTGAGAAGCCTTCGCATCAAAACGAAAAGTCCTACAGCCAGAACTAACCGCCACAAACATCGAATGAATCCACGGCTGCCCACCCCCATACCACACCTTCGAAGAACCTGCCTTCGTTCAAGTCCAAGAAAGGAAGGAATCGAACCCTCATATGCTGGTTTCAAGCCAACCGCATCAAACCACTCATGCTTCTTTCTTATGAGACGTTAGTAAACCAATTACATAGCCTTGTCAAGTCTAAATCACAGGTGAAAACCCTGTACCTCTCACATGGCCAACCACTCACAATTCGGCTTCCAAGATGCCTCATCTCCTATTATAGAAGAACTTATCGAATTCCACGACCATGCTCTAATAGTTGCACTAGCAATCTGTAGCCTAGTTCTTTACCTCCTAGCACTCATACTCATAGAAAAATTATCCTCGAATACTGTCGATGCACAAGAAGTCGAACTAATTTGAACAATCCTCCCAGCTATCGTCCTTATTCTACTCGCCCTCCCTTCCCTGCAAATCCTTTATATGATAGACGAAATTGACGAGCCCGACCTAACCCTGAAAGCTATCGGCCATCAATGATACTGAAGCTACGAATACACAGACTTCAAAGACCTCTCATTCGACTCATACATAATTCCCACAACAGAACTCCCACTAGGCCACTTTCGACTCCTAGAAGTAGACCATCGTGTTGTCGTTCCCATAGAATCCCCCATCCGTATTATTGTCACTGCCGGTGACGTACTTCATTCCTGAGCCATCCCCACCCTAGGAGTAAAAACTGATGCAATCCCAGGGCGACTAAACCAAACATCCTTTATCACTACTCGTCCTGGGGTGTTCTATGGCCAATGCTCTGAAATCTGTGGAGCTAATCACAGCTACATACCAATCGTAGTAGAATCAACCCCCCTCGCTCACTTTGAGAGCTGGTCTTCACTATTATCATCCTAATCGTTAAGAAGCTATGTACCAGCACTAGCCTTTTAAGCTAGAGAAAGAGGGTCACCACCCCTCCTTAATGAAATGCCACAACTCAACCCTAACCCATGATTCTTCATCATACTAACATCATGAATAGCTTTTTCCCTAATTATCCAACCCAAACTTTTATCATTCACCTCAACCAACCCTACCCTTAACAAAGCATCCACAGCCACCAAAACCACCCCATGAACCTGACCATGAACCTAAGCTTCTTTGATCAATTTACAAGCCCATGCCTATTAGGAATCCCATTAATCCTCATTTCCATACTATTCCCCGCCTTACTACTCCCCACCCCAGATAACCGATGAATCACTAACCGTTTCTCTACCTTACAACTTTGATTCCTCCACCTAATCACAAAACAACTAATAATTCCACTAAACAAAGCAGGTCACAAATGAGCCCTAATCTTAACCTCACTAATAATATTTTTACTCACAATCAACCTACTAGGCCTACTACCCTATACGTTCACTCCAACAACCCAGCTATCCATGAATATAGCACTAGCCTTTCCACTCTGACTTGCAACACTACTCACAGGCCTACGAAATCAGCCCTCAGCCTCTCTAGGCCACTTACTCCCTGAAGGTACTCCCACACCTCTAATTCCTGCTCTAATCATAATTGAAACCACCAGCCTACTCATCCGCCCCCTAGCCCTAGGTGTTCGCCTCACAGCAAATCTCACCGCAGGTCACCTATTAATTCAACTTATCTCCACAGCAACTACTGCCCTACTCCCAATTATCCCTGCCGTATCTATCCTAACTGCACTGATTCTACTTCTACTGACTATTCTAGAAGTAGCTGTAGCTATAATCCAAGCATACGTCTTCGTCCTCCTACTCAGCCTATACTTACAAGAAAACATCTAATGGCACACCAAGCACACTCCTACCACATAGTAGACCCAAGTCCCTGACCCATTTTCGGAGCAGCAGCTGCCCTCCTCACCACCTCAGGACTAATTATATGATTCCACTACAACTCATCCCAACTACTAACCCTAGGCCTACTTTCTATAATCCTAGTCATACTACAATGATGACGAGACATTGTACGAGAGAGCACATTCCAAGGCCACCACACACCTACAGTCCAAAAAGGCCTACGATATGGGATAATCCTATTCATTACATCCGAAGCATTCTTCTTCTTGGGCTTCTTCTGAGCATTTTTCCACTCTAGCCTAGTCCCAACCCCAGAGTTAGGTGGACAATGACCTCCCACAGGAATTAAACCCCTTAACCCCATAGAAGTCCCCCTACTAAACACTGCCATCCTACTAGCCTCAGGTGTTACCGTAACATGAGCGCACCACAGCATCACAGAGGGCAACCGAAAACAAGCAATTCACGCACTAACTATAACAATCCTACTAGGTTTCTATTTCACAGCACTCCAGGCAACAGAATATTACGAAGCACCATTCTCAATTGCTGACGGCGTATACGGGTCAACCTTCTTTGTTGCTACAGGATTCCACGGACTACACGTCATTATTGGATCCTCATTCCTATTGGTATGCCTATTACGCCTAATTAAGTTCCACTTCACATCCAACCACCACTTTGGATTCGAAGCAGCAGCGTGATATTGACACTTCGTAGACGTAATCTGATTATTCCTCTACATAACCATTTACTGATGAGGATCTTGCTCTTCTAGTATATTAATTACAATTGACTTCCAATCTCTAAAATCTGGTGTAAACCCAGAGAAGGGCAATCAACATAATCACATTTATACTAACTTTGTCCCTCACTCTAAGTATCATCCTCACCACATTAAACTTTTGATTGGCTCAAATAAACCCAGACCCAGAAAAACTATCCCCATACGAATGCGGATTCGATCCACTTGGATCTGCTCGACTTCCATTCTCTATCCGCTTCTTCCTCAGTAGCAATCCTATTTTTGTTATTTGACCTAGAGATTGCATTATTACTTCCACTTCCATGAGCAGTACAGCTTCAATCCCCTACCACTACTTTAATTTGAGCCTCTATCATCATCATTCTCCTCACACTAGGACTAATCTATGAATGAATACAAGGTGGCCTAGAGTGGGCAGAATAAGTACAGAAAGTTAGTCTAGCCAAGACAGTTGATTTCGGCTCAACAAACCATAGCCCAACCCTATGACTTTCTTTATGTCACTCATACACCTAAGCTTCTACTCCGCTTTCACGCTAAGCAGCTTAGGACTGGCCTTCCACCGAACCCACCTAATCTCTGCTCTACTATGCTTAGAAAGCATAATACTATCTATATATATTGCGTTATCATTATGACCCGTACAAAATCAAGCAACATCATTCACCCTTCTACCTGTACTCATACTGGCCTTTTCAGCTTGCGAAGCAGGCACGGGCTTAGCAATATTAGTAGCTTCAACACGAACCCACGGCTCCGACCACTTACATAACCTAAACCTGTTACAATGCTAAAAATTATCCTCCCAACAATTATACTCCTCCCAGTAGCCCTCCTATCCCCCCCAAAATTCCTATGAGCAAACACCACCTCATATAGCCTATTAATCGCCTCACTCAGTCTACAGTGACTTACTCCAACGTACTACCCCTACAAAAACCTAACCCAATGAACCGGTATCGACCAAATCTCATCCCCTCTTCTAGTGCTGTCTTGCTGATTACTTCCACTCATAATAATAGCAAGCCAAAATCACCTACAACATGAACCTACAACACGAAAACGAATCTTTATCATAACCCTAATTACAATTCAGCCATTTATTATCCTAGCCTTCTCAACTACAGAACTTATGCTATTTTACATCTCATTCGAAGCAACTCTAATCCCTACCCTAATCCTTATCACCCGATGAGGGAACCAACCAGAACGCCTAAGCGCTGGTATCTACCTGCTATTCTACACCCTAATCAGTTCCCTCCCACTACTGGTCGCCATCCTTTACTTACACACACAAACCGGCACCCTACATCTAATACTCTTAGGGTTAACCCACCCTATCCTTACCGCATCATGAACAGGCCTTCTATCAAGCTTAGCCCTACTAATAGCATTTATGGTAAAAGCTCCCCTATATGGTCTTCACCTATGACTTCCCAAAGCCCACGTCGAAGCCCCTATCGCTGGGTCTATACTACTAGCCGCTCTCCTCCTAAAACTAGGCGGCTATGGTATCATACGCCTCACCATACTCATAGCCCCTGTCTCTAACAACCTACACTACCCCTTCCTAACATTAGCCCTATGAGGAGCATTAATAACCAGCTCAATCTGCCTACGTCAGACTGACCTTAAATCACTTATCGCCTACTCCTCCGTAAGCCACATAGGCCTAGTCATTGCTGCAAGTATAATCCAAACTCACTGATCATTCTCAGGGGCAATAATCCTTATGATTTCCCACGGGTTAACCTCCTCAATACTATTTTGCCTAGCCAACACAAATTACGAACGTACACACAGCCGTATCCTTCTCCTAACACGTGGCTTACAGCCCCTGCTACCCCTCATAGCCACATGATGACTCTTAGCCAACTTAACAAACATAGCCCTACCCCCAACCACAAACCTAATAGCAGAGCTAACTATCATAGTCGCACTATTCAACTGATCCGCCTTCACAATCATTCTTACCGGACTTGCAACCCTATTAACCGCCTCCTATACTTTATTCATATTACTGATAACCCAGCGAGGAACACTCCCCACCTACATCACATCAGTCCAGAACTCCAACACACGAGAACATCTCCTAATAGCCCTCCACATCATCCCCCTACTCCTGCTAATCCTAAAACCAGAACTAATCTCAGGAATCCCCTCATGCAAGTATAGTTTCAACCCAAACATTAGACTGTGATTCTAAAAATAGAAGTTAAACCCTTCTTACCTGCCGAGGGGTGGTTCAACCAACAAGAACTGCTAATTCTTGCATCTGAGTTTAAAATCTCAGCCCCCTTACTTTTAAAGGATAACAGCAATCCATTGGTCTTAGGAACCACTCATCTTGGTGCAAATCCAAGTAAAAGTAGTGGAAGCCACACTACTTCTTAACACCTCTATAATCCTAACACTAACAATCATCCTAACACCAATCCTACTTCCTCTTCTATCTAAAAACTTCCAAAACTCCCCAACCACCATCACTCGTACAGTCAAAACTGCCTTCCTAACTAGCCTAGTACCGATAACCCTATTCATACACTCTGGTATAGAGAGCATTACCTCTACCTGAGAATGAAAATTCATTATAAACTTTAAAATCCCTATTAGCTTTAAAATGGACCAATACTCCATAATATTCTTCCCTATTGCACTATTCGTGACATGGTCTATTCTCCAATTCGCATCATGATATATAGCCTCAGAGCCGTATATCACAAAATTCTTCAATTACCTCCTAATATTCTTAATCGCCATATTAACCCTAACCATCGCCAACAACCTATTTCTTCTCTTCATCGGATGAGAGGGAGTTGGAATCATATCATTCCTCCTCATCGGGTGGTGGCAAGGACGAGCAGAAGCTAATACAGCCGCCCTTCAAGCTGTTCTCTACAACCGAATCGGGGACATCGGCATTATTCTAAGCATAGCATGACTTGCCTCATCCATAAATACCTGAGAAATACAACAAACCTTCACCCCCACCCAAACCCCTACACTCCCCCTTCTCGGCCTAATCCTCGCCGCCACAGGAAAATCTGCCCAATTCGGCCTCCACCCCTGACTACCGGCTGCCATAGAAGGTCCAACCCCAGTCTCTGCCTTACTCCACTCTAGCACCATAGTAGTAGCTGGAATTTTCTTGCTCATCCGCACTCACCCCATATTCTCCAATAACCAAGCCGCCCTCACCCTGTGTCTATGCCTAGGTGCACTATCCACATTATTCGCTGCAACCTGCGCAATCACACAAAATGATATCAAAAAAATTATCGCCTTCTCCACATCCAGCCAACTAGGGCTTATAATAGTAACCATCGGACTCAACCTCCCACAACTTGCCTTCCTACACATCTCAACGCATGCCTTCTTCAAAGCCATACTATTCCTCTGCTCAGGGTCAATCATCCACAGCCTAAACGGAGAACAAGACATTCGAAAAATAGGAAGCCTACAAAAAATGCTCCCTACAACCACCTCCTGCCTAACCATCGGCAACCTAGCCCTAATGGGAACACCCTTCTTAGCTGGGTTCTACTCAAAAGATCTTATTATCGAAAGCATAAACACCTCTTACTTAAACACCTGAGCTCTCCTTCTAACCCTACTAGCCACATCATTTACCGCAACCTACACCCTACGCATAACATTACTTGTCCAAACAGGATTTACCCGAATAATAACAGCCGCCCCCATAAACGAGAACGACCAAGCAATCATCAACCCAATCACCCGCCTAGCCTTAGGTAGCATTATAGCCGGTCTACTCATTACATCCTTTATCACCCCAACAAAAACCCCTCCAATAACCATACCAACACTCACGAAAACCGCAGCTATTATTGTAACAATCCTAGGTATTATCCTTGCTTTAGAGCTCTCAAACATAACCCACACCCTAACCCAACCAAAACAAACCACACTCACAAACTTCTCCTCCTCATTAGGGTTCTTCAACCCCCTATCACACCGTCTCACATCCACAAGCCTCCTAAACAGCGGACAAAAAATTGCATCCCACCTAATTGACCTATCCTGGTATAAAAAAATAGGCCCAGAAGGAATTGCCGACCTTCAACTCATAGCAACTAAAACTTCAACCAACCTCCATTCTGGATTAATTAAAACCTACCTAAGCTCATTCGCCTTATCTATCCTCATCATCCTATCAACATATAGACCTACAAACCCTTAATGGCCCCCAACCTACGAAAATCCCATCCTCTCCTCAAAATAGTCAACAACTCACTAATTGATCTACCCACCCCATCAAACATTTCTGCCTGATGAAACTTCGGGTCTCTACTAGGCATTTGCCTATTAACACAAATCCTAACAGGACTTCTACTAGCCATACACTACACTGCAGATACAACCCTGGCTTTTTCATCTGTAGCCCATACATGCCGAAACGTACAATACGGCTGATTAATCCGCAACCTCCATGCAAATGGAGCATCATTCTTCTTCATTTGCATCTACTTACATATCGGACGAGGGTTCTACTATGGTTCATACCTGTACAAAGAAACATGAAACACAGGAGTCATTCTCCTATTGACCCTAATAGCTACCGCCTTCGTAGGATATGTCCTACCATGAGGGCAAATATCTTTCTGAGGTGCTACAGTCATCACCAACCTATTCTCAGCAATCCCCTACATCGGCCAAACGCTAGTAGAATGAGCCTGAGGTGGCTTCTCAGTAGATAATCCAACACTCACCCGATTCTTCGCCCTACACTTCCTCCTTCCATTCATAATTGCAGGTCTCACCCTTATCCACCTTACCTTTCTCCATGAATCTGGATCGAACAATCCACTGGGTATCCTATCAAACTGCGACAAAATCCCATTTCACCCCTACTTCTCACTAAAAGATATCCTAGGGTTCACTATCATATTCCTCCCACTAACAACCCTAGCCCTATTCTCACCAAACCTGCTAGGAGACCCAGAAAACTTTACCCCAGCAAACCCATTAGTTACACCTCCCCATATTAAACCCGAATGATATTTCCTATTCGCATACGCTATCCTACGCTCCATTCCTAACAAACTAGGAGGTGTACTAGCTTTAGCCGCCTCCGTATTAGTACTATTCCTAACCCCTCTACTCCATAAATCTAAGCAACGCTCAATAACCTTTCGCCCCTTCTCCCAACTCCTATTCTGAATCCTAGTTGCCAACCTCTTTATCCTAACATGAGTAGGTAGTCAACCCGTAGAACATCCATTCATCATCATTGGACAACTAGCCTCCTTAACCTACTTTACCATCCTATTACTCTTATTCCCCGCTATTGGCACTCTAGAAAATAAAATACTTAACTACTAAAAACACTCTAATAGTTTATAAAAAACATTGGTCTTGTAAACCAAAGACTGAAGACTATACCCCTTCTTAGAGTTACCTCAATCAGAAAAAGAGGACTTAAACCTCTATCTCCAACTCCCAAAGCTGGTATTTTGTACTAAACTATTCTCTGACCCCCCCCCCTTAAACTGCTCGAATCGCCCCACGAGACAACCCCCGTACTAACTCTAACACAACAAACAAAGTCAACAGCAATCCTCAACCCGCAACCAAAAACATCCCCACACCACATGAATAAAACATCGCCACTCCACCAAAATCTAATCGAACAGAAGACATACCCCCACAATCCACCGTAACAACCCCAAGATCCCAACACTCAACAACCCCACTAACAACCACTCCCACAACAAGCACCAAAACAAACCCCATCCCATACCCAACAACCCGTCAATCCCCCCAGGCCTCCGGAAAAGGATCTGCCGCCAAAGACACAGAGTACACAAAAACCACCAGCATCCCCCCCAAATACACCATAAACAGCACCAACGATACAAAAGAAACCCCTAAACTCAACAACCACCCACACCCTGCAATAGAAGCCAACACCAAACCAACTACCCCATAATAGGGAGAAGGATTAGATGCAACTGCTAAACCCCCCAACACAAAACACAACCCTAAAAAAAGCACAAAGTAAGTCATAGCAATTTCTGCTTGGCTTCTCTCCAAGACCCGCGGCCTGAAAAGCCGCTGTTGTTTGACCTCAACTACAGAAACCATGAAGGGCCCCCCCCCTACCCCCCGCCCCCCGACACAGAGAATTCGTACATACTTTTATGTACTACATTGCATACATTTATCTTCCCCATTATACATACAATGCAATGTCTAATAGTCATTAATACCTTAACTGACATTTCCTTCACAAACCCATGCTCGCTTCCAGAGGACTCTACACCCATCCAACTCGGAATATCCGTTAACAACTCTCGTACTAATACCATCTACTAGCTTGGCTTTACATACCTTCTACAAGGATACGGCAGTGCTTGCTATACCTCCCTGCATGAATTCCAGTACTTTGCACCGTGTCCCTCTCCACAGAATAAGTTTCACCAGACTCTCGACGTACACAAAGCTTCGTACCAGGTGGATTTATTAGTCGTACTCCTCACGTGAAATCAGCAACCCGGTGTTGGTAAGATCCTACGTTACTAGCTTCAGGACCATACTTTCCCCCTACACCCCTAGCCCATCTTGCTCTTTTGCGCCTCTGGTTCCTATGTCAGGGCCATAAATAGGTTAGTCCTCTCAACTTGTACTTCACCGATACATCTGGTCGGCTATTGATCAACATCTCACCCGTGATCGCGGCATCCGACCTTTTTGGGGCTGTTGGTTCCCTTTTTTTTCTGGGCGTCTTCACAGGTTGCCCCTCAGAGTGCGGAGCAGGTGTCCACAATCTAAGACGTGTGCCCTCCCTGGTATGCGTACGGATCTCGCCCCCAAGGATCCCTCAATGAGACGGTTGTAGGGTTAGGGGAATCATTTTTGCACTGATGCACTTTGTTTTACATCTGGTTATGGTGTGCCCCCAAACAGCTTACTAAGTCTGCTATTTAGTGAATGCTTGCTGGACATAATTCGTCATTTTTCATTTCCTCTAGTTTTCTAAACAAAACTAGGAGGTTCTAACTGAAAAATGAACCGTATTTTCATCACACATTTTATCATCATCTTTGTTACACGTCAACGACAGTGAAATTACATTAAAAAAGACTACACACAATCTGTATTCACATATTCGAATAACACATCCCAAATTATAAAAGAAATCACCCTAAAAATAACACAAACAACAAACAACAAACAACAAACAACAAACAACAAACAACAAACAACAAACAACAAACAACAAACAACAAACAACACCTA